AGCGGTAAAAAAAAAAAAGAAATAAAAAAAATCAAATCGCACCATCTCTGTAATAGGTGAATGCCTCTTTTTCTCCTGAAGTTGTCGGAATTATTCGTAATAAGATATTGGCTACAATTGAAAAAGTTTTATCAATAAAATTTCCATTTATCCCAGATCTAGACATAGGTGTATTAATCCATTCTATAATTTTTTTGAATTTCCTTTCGTGAGAAAATGATCTCACAAACAAAGGAATTGTACAGTACGAAATAACGTAAAAACGGATTCATTAAAAAAGACGCCCTTTTACTCCAATTGTTTATTTTTGACAGGAATCAATAAAAAAAAAATTTCATATTTGAATCCGATTCGATTTCATCCAAATGTAGTAATATAAAAATGAAGGGAACTGTTCCTATTTCATTGAGGTTGAAGAATCAAAGAATTTCTCTTAGAGATTAGGATAATTCGAGAAGTTTTGATTCAAAAGAGGAAAAAGAATCAAATAATAATTCTATGATTAAAATGGAATCCCGTCTGCTTTGTGTTATGTGTATAGTGGGTATACGCTATACAATCAAATAGAAAAACCGGGGGGTGGTTCATGAATTTGGAATAAATCTATGGGTTAAGAGGTTGAAGTAAGGAATTCTTGTTGAAAAATCGAAAACTGGAAAAGGATTTTAGAATTTTTATGAAAATAGAATAATAGTTTAAACTAAATAGAATCGTGGTATAAAGGTAGCCATTAAACATAGTCTAAAAAAATAGATCGATCCGCGGATTCGTTCCAATTGAGTGATTTAATCCGGTATAAATATTAGAAAGGGCGGAAACATTATCTTCGCAAACATGAATAGATATATCTTTATTTTACAATTTTTTTTTCATAAAAAAAATTATCTTTATCCCCAGCCTCGGAGGGAGGATTTATCTTTGATGAAAACTTTTATGCTTTTAGAGTTCCATTTTTATAGTGAAAATGGAATGTACATACCTATACAAAATGAATATCAATGGCTCACTATTCACTCGGGTTTTGAGCCATAATCATTATGTAGGAGAGATGGCCGAGTGGTTGAAGGCGTAGCATTGGAACTGCTATGTAGACTTCTGTTTACCGAGGGTTCGAATCCCTCTCTTTCCGTATTCTTCACCTAATTCATCAATGTTACTGGCCACAATGCATCAAATAAGAATGGATACTCCAACAACTAGCCTGTAGCTTTTCTTTGATATGGATTCTTTATTCCTAATCCTAATTTCTGTGGTACGAAAATACTGGATAAAATGGACAAGGAATGAAAATACCCTACTGATCTATAGATACATGAATGAGAGAAAAATCCCCAGACCAAAACCCTTAACTTACTTCCCTCAGCCCCTTTACTTAAGCGAAAAAAGAGGGGGCAAAATTTGCCGTGTTATTTTAGTTAGGATTAAGTCTGACGAGAGTAATATTCTACAACTAGCAATTCATTTATTTTCAAACCGACCCACTTACTATCTATTATTTGATTGACTAATCCTTTATATTGGAATGGGTGAAGAGTCAAATGTTTTGGTAATTCCTCAGGGGGGGATGAATCAAGATAATTTTGAATCAGAGTCTTAGATTTTTTTTCATCTCTCACCGTAATAATATCTCTGGGTTTGCATCGATAACTTGGTATATCTACTATACGACCATTAACTAAAATATGCCTGTGGTTAACTAATTGGCGGGCTTGAGGAATAGTCGAAGCCATACCCAATCGAAAAAGGATGTTATCCAAACGCATTTCAAGTAGTTGTAGTAAAACCTGACCTGTTGACCCTTTGGCTTTTCCGGCGATACGAACGTATTTAAGTAATTGTTGTTCCGTAAGACCATAATGAAAGCGCAATTTTTGTTTTTCTTCTAAACGAATACGATATTGCGATTTTTTGCCGGGGCGCGATTGGGTTCGAAGATCGCTTCCGGCTCTAGGCTTTTTACTAGTTAGCCCCGGTAAAGCCCCCAGACGGCGGATTTTTTTGAAACGAGGTCCTCTGTAACGCGACATAAAGACTCCTTTTTTTTTATGAAATTTCATAAACCAAAATTAAAACTAAACTAAAATATGATAAATGAAGCGAAATTTACTGAAGTATTACAAAGAATAATTAGAGGAATTGTATCAATAGTCAGACCTTATTGTATAGAAATATTGTATATATAATTGTATTATATAAATAAAAAAGAAAAAGAATTTGAAATAATTGAAAAAAAAAAATGAAGGGCTCTTTTCTTGATTGATTTGTTCTACAGAGACCAAACCCCTCCAATCCAATTTTTATTAATAATTGGAAGTTTCTATGAAATAATCGAAGGGGAAGGGGCTCGGCGACCTTTAGGAACGGGCAAAGAAGCTTTTCACTTTAGATTTCCTATTATCAATTATCTAAAAAATAAAACAAATGGAGAAAAGCCGGCTATCGGAATCGAACCGATGACCATCGCATTACAAATGCGATGCTCTAACCTCTGAGCTAAGCGGGCTCACATAACATAAATTGTACACGTATACTAATTTAGTAAACTACTGCTGCTGAGATCTTAACTGTTTATTCTTAATTATTTCATAATAAATATGATATAAATGTAGAAAAATTCAACTATAGAAACGAATAAGAATGGAAAATCGAATTTTCAAAAATATTTCATTTTGATATATTAATTTAGATCTATTTCTCAAATATATGTTTATCAATAATAAATATCTTAATTTGTTTAATTAGAGACGAATATTTTTTTACTATTCCATATTTAATATTTCCTTTACTATTTTTGAATATTGTTTTTTGATATTTTACTATATAAAAAAGAAAAATAAAACTATATAAATTCTAAATAAAATATTTTAGTACATGGTTTTTTATTTCTAGATATTTATTTCGATTTAGAATTTGAAATAGAATTTTGTACCTAAAGTTAGGAATATAATCTAGTAATTAAGTTAGAATCTTATTGTATATTTATTGTATATTATAATCGTATAATATATTAATATAATTAATTAATTATTATATCTATTTGAATCTATTTGAAAGCGAAAATAGAGAATTTATAAAATTTGAAATAATTTCATTAATATTCATTAATATATAAATTAACGGAATGATTAATTGATTAATTATATCCATTCGATTAGTTATGGCTATTAATGAAATTTGAAATTAATAATACTAAATTGCCCTTTGTCGTTTTTTTTTTTTTTTATTATGATCTGCCCTAAGAAAAGGATAAGAGGAGAAAAGTGCAATCCAGACCATAATGAAACATTCCTAGGGTTTCATTCGGAAAGGCGAAACCTAAGACAAAAAAAAAAGAATCGACCGTTCAAGTATTCAAAATTGCACACTAAAAATGATAGAAAATCATAGAAATTGGGACATGTATATATATAATATATTATAATAGATATATGTTATGTGGTATATATCTATATTGAATTTCTGGTTGGACCAAGTATGGTCTCCAATAGAGATGAAAGAAGATAGATAAAAAATCAAATCGGAGAAAACACTTTTCAATACAGGAATCGATATCTAATCAATTCAACGGTTCCAGCATAATATAAATGGAAATGAACAAAAAAGGGTAAACGGCATCATGATGTGATCCTAATCACATCACAAAAAAAAGGGGGATATGGCGAAATTGGTAGACGCTACGGACTTAATTGGATTGAGCCTTGGTATGGAAACCTACCAAGTGATAACTTTCAAATTCAGAGAAACCCTGGAATTAAAAATGGGCAATCCTGAGCCAAATCCCGTTTTATGAAAACAAACAAGGTTTCAGAAAGCGAGAATAAATAAAGGATAGGTGCAGAGACTCAATGGAAGCTGTTCTAACAAATGGAGTTGGCTGCATTGTGTTCGTAAAGGAATCCTTCCATCGAAACTTCCGAAAGGATGAAAGATAAACCTATATACATATGTATACTTACTGAAATACTATCGCCAAATGATTCAAAATGATTAATGATGACTCCAACCGGTTCTATAATTTTTTTCTATCTATTTATATGAAAAATGAAAGAATTTTTGTGAATCGATTCAAAATCAAAATTGAAAAATGAAATAAATATTCATTGATCAAATCATTCACTCCATCATAGTCTGATAAATCTTTTTTTTTTTTAGAATTGATTAATCGGATAAGAATAAAGATAGAGTCCCATTCTACATGTCAATATCGACAACAATGAAATTTATAGTAAGAGGAAAATCCGTCGACTTTAGAAATCGTGAGGGTTCAAGTCCCTCTATCCCCAAAAAGACCCGGTTGCCTCCCTAATTATTTATCTTCTCATTTTATTTTGTTAGTGACTCAAAATTGGTTATGGTTCGCAGTTATTCTCACTCTACTATTTCATTCACAAACCGATCTGAGCGGAAATTTTTTTTCTTATCACACCATAAGCCTTGTGTGTGATATATATGATACGTGTACAAATGCAAATGAGCATCTTTGAATAATGTATTAAATTAAAATAATTAACAATCTATATCATTATTTGTATTATTTGTACTGTATTGAAACTTACAAGGTTTTCTTTTTGAAGATACAAGAAATTCTACCAGGGCCTGGATAATACTTTGGAATATCTTTTCGTTTTTTAATTGACATAGACCCAAGTCCTATATTAAAATAAAATGAGGATGATGCGTCGTGAATGGTCGGGATAGCTCAGCTGGTAGAGCAGAGGACTGAAAATCCTCGTGTCACCAGTTCAAATCTGGTTCCTGGCACATGAGTAATTTGTATGAGTATATATTCGACAAATTAATTGATATGGGTCGACATACATATTCAGTATTCTAGTTATAGATCATGATACATACTTATCCATCTAAGTGTCGGAGCTATACCCCTTACTAATTTAATTAAGTTTTATGTATATAAAACAGGCAAAAGAAACGATGGGTATTGTGTATTAAAGTATACAAAGGAAACGAACTCCATTTTGTTTCCTCTTACTTTTTTTTTA